AAAACTTTATATGTATTTAAAAATGAATAAATCAAGTTTTGAACTTCTATGGTTTTAATGACCCTTTAACTTTTAAATTAAGATTAACAGGGTTTTTGGTTTGATGTGTACTAAAATTTATCTTTTTGTGAATTTATTTTATTTTTATTATTTTTTTTTTTTTTTTATTTTTTTAAAAAATTTTTTTTTTTGGGGGGGTGGATTTTCCTTTGTTTGAAGAATTGATTTGTTTTTTTTATTTTGCATCGATTTTATTTTTGGGCGATTTTTGAGGTTATCAGGGATTTCTGGTTTGTCAAAATGTTCACATTTTTAGAGTTTTTTTTTTAAAATTATATTAAATTTTAAAATATTTAAATATTATATTTATATAATATATTATTATATAAAAATTATTTAATTAATTTAATTATTAATATAATTTTTATAAAAAATTATTTTTTTTTATATTTAATAAATTATATAAAATTTATTTAATTTATAATTAAATTAAAATTTAAATATAAAATAATTAAATAAATTTAAAAAAAAAAAAAAGAAAAGGATATATATTAATTATATATATATATATTGAATAACAACAAATATAATATACAAGTAGGAAAAATAAAAAAATAAATTAAAAATAAATAAATAAAAAAAAAAATAAAAAAATAAAAAAAATAAATATACAGTTACTCACGAAAGTCTACATACACCAGAATAATTTCCAAATTAACCACTAAAATAGGATTTCAAAGAACAGGAGTGATTATAATAAAATCGTTATAATGTAAAACTATTAATATTCAATTCTTTGCCAATTTAAAGCACTTTATTAACAAATAAAGAAAAATCTTTAAATAATACACATAAGAAATCTCACAAAAGTCTACATACAATAAATAAATGGTTATATGCAAAGCTATTAATAATAAATTAGTACTTTGTAACGCCACCATTAGCACTAATTACAGGATTTTGGAAAAAAAGTTTTATGTGAACATTATGACAAATTAAGAATGCCTACAAAAAAAGTGATTTTTTTTTACATTTTTTCGGCTTTGTTTGGAAATTATATTAGAGGTCCAAATTTCAAAAAAAAATTGATTTTTTGCATCGATTTTTCTGCAGAGGGAATGGCCATTTTCGGGGTTTTTTGGGGTCAGTAGGTAAATATAATTTGTCAAAATGTTCACATTTTAGAAGTTTTTGGTTTGAGTTCCCTTATATAAATATTTAATAGATTATATAATATTAAATTTAAATAATATAATTTAATATATAACATTATATATAAATTGAAGTTATAGATATATACTATCTATCTATACTTTAATAATAATACGGGTATTATTATTAAATAGATATATAAGAATATTCATCGAGGTCGGTTTATTATAATTAGGATTTTCATGGGATAAACGTGGGTTTAATATAATTTGAAAGGAAAAAAAAAGTAGGATATATATTACATTTATATATATATCATTGATTTATTATTATATATATATATATATGATGGTATATCCAATATCAATTTATAAATATATGCTTTAGGTTTATGAAGAGGATATAAGAATATTTAATTAATAATATATCATATATTAATATATATATCCAATAAACATTTATATAAAACTATTAAATTCGATATTAATATTATGCCTATTAGGTCAATTAAAAACTATAATATTTTGACTATATATTTTTAAAAAGTTTACAAAGAACTTTTTCGAAAAACTTCTTCAGTAAAAATATATGTCAAAATATAAAATATAAACAAAAGCAAAAACCACGGCTACAACAAAAATTAATCTAAAATGATTAACATTTAATTACTGACATAATATATAAAATTTCTTTCATTAATTTATTGAAACAATAATAATATTAATAATATAAATAAAAATAAAAATAAAAATAAAAATAAATTAAACATATATGTCAACAATTAAATGTTAATAACCCCCAACAATTCTGTTGCAAAGGACTAGGAAAAACCGTGTAAAAAACCTAGTAAGTATAAAATAGAAAAATATAGATATTAAAATTATAATATTGAAGTCATAGTTTAGATTACTTGTAGGGGATAAGTATTTTAAATATTTGTATGACTAATTATTTGATTTAATTGGTTTTATCTTGCTTGGGTTTTAACTTGATACTGAGTTTGATTTACTAGTTAAATTATGGCTTTATTTTTTGGATTGCAAGACCATAGCGGAGCTAGTTCCAGATTATTTATGTAGAGTTGCTCTCTAGTAAAGTTTTATTTTAACTTGGAAATTCAATTTTTCTAGGATTTACATGTAAGTTTGAGCGTTTAGTTTAGAAATTTTAAATAGATTTTTGGTTTTGTGTATTCGCAGTATTGAGGTTTAAAAATTAAGTTATCTTTGATTTGGCTATTTAGAATAGTGCTGGCCAAGCTTGTGCCAGCAGCCGCGGTTATACAGGCAGCACAATTGAATTAAGTTCGGCAGGTAATATGTATATATGTAGGATTGAGCGGTTTTAGTTAAAGCTTATTAGGTGAAATTTTTAAGTTTTATTACTGTTGTATTGTTGTTTATGATTTTACGAAATTTCTTATTTAAACTAGGATTAGATACCCTATTATTGGAAATGTTAATTTAGGTGCCCGAGTAGTAGTAGTTATGTTCTTGAAAATCAAAAAATTTGGCGGTATTTTAGTCTCTTCAGAGGAACCTGTCCTGTAATTGATGGTCCACGATTAATTGTACTTATTCTTAGTTTGTATATCGTCGTAGTTTGAATGTTCTTAAAGGATTTAAAATGTTCAATATTTTCTATAGAAGATTAAATCAGATCAAGATACAGCGGATGAATGAGTAGAGATGGGTTACAATAAAATTATTTATATGGATAAGGTAATTAACATTATTTTTGAAAGTGGATTTGAAAGTAATTTGATTTAGTTTAATCATGTGATTTGAGCTCTAAAATATGCACATATCGCCCGTCACTCCCATTTAAATTGGGATAAGTCGTAACATAGTAGGCGTACTGGAAAGTGTGCCTGGAATGGCAAATTAGAGCTTGTTTAAAGCGTTTTACTTACACTAAAAGGTTAATTGTGTAAATCAATTTAATTTGAGATTAAGAAATTATTTTTTTGGTAGTAGGCAAAATATTGTAGTTTATTAGTATGGGTTAGAAATTAATTTTTGTGTGATAGTTTATTAGTATTGTGAGAGTTATTTTAAATATTAGGTTATTAGTATTATTTAAAAGAAAAATTAATTTTTTGTACCTTGTGTATCAGGGTTTATTAAAAATTGGCTATTTAGTTGGTTATCTCGAACTATAAAGAGCTAATAAATTATACATTTAATTGTGGAATAAATTTTTATAATATTTTATTGGAAATGAAACGTTAGTCGTTTTTTAGGATATCTAGTTGTTAAAGAAATTAATTTAATTTAGCAGGTTTATTATATATGACTAATTATTTAGTTGTTTAAATTAATCTAGTAATATATCAAGGGTTAAGCTTTGAGTTAAAGTTTTAGAAATAAGTTATGGATTTAAAATTAATTAGGATTGAAAATTTCTTTTTGTTTGTTATAATTATTTTTTATGTTAATAATATTTTTATTTTTATTTTAGGTTTTTTATTTAATTGATTAATATATTGATTTATTTAGTGTAATAATGATTGAATTAGTATATAGTTTTGTATTTGAGTATTGATGTCTTTGTGAGGTTGATCCAAGGAACTCGGCAAATTTGTTTTTCGCCTGTTTATTAAAAACATGGCGTTTTGATTATAATTTAAGGTCTGACCTGCCCAATGAGTAGTTGAATGGCCGCGGTATTTTGACCGTGCAAAGGTAGCATAATCATTAGTTTTTTAATTGGAAGCTGGAATGAATGGTTGGACGAGAAAACGACTGTCTCGGTTTTATTTTGTTATAATTTTATTTTTAAGTAAAAAAGCTTAAATTGATTTAAAAGACGAGAAGACCCTATAGAGTTTTATATTCTTAGGGTACTGGTCTTTTTAGAATTTTGATACTGGTATTTGATAGCGTATTTTGTTGGGGTGACAGGAAAATTAAGTTAACTTTTCTTTATTTGAAACATTGATTTATGGTTGTTTGATCCATTAATTATGATTACAAGATTAAATTACCTTAGGGATAACAGCGTAATTTTTTTAGAGAGTTCTTATCGATAAAAGAGTTTGCGACCTCGATGTTGGATTAAAATTTATTTTTGGTGTAGGAGCTGGGAAATTAGGTCTGTTCGACCTTTGAAATTTTACATGATCTGAGTTTAAACCGGTGTGAGCCAGGTTGGTTTCTATCTTTAAATTGATTAAATATTTTAGTACGAAAGGACCAAGTATTTACAAAATTTGTTTATTAGGATTATTAGTAATATATTGCTTTGGCAGATTAGTGCTTTAAATTTAGAATTTAAATATGTATTTATATACAAGTAATAATTATATTTAAGGACTTATTTATGAGTTTTGTTAGGGGACTATTATTGGTGGTTTGTGTACTGGTAGGAGTGGCTTTTTTGACATTATTAGAGCGTAAAGTGCTAGGTTATATTCAAATTCGAAAGGGGCCTAATAAGGTGGGGTTTGTCGGGATACCTCAGCCTTTTAGTGATGCTATTAAGTTATTTACTAAGGAGCAAATAATTCCTAAAATGTCTAATTATATACTTTATTTAGTTGCTCCTGTTTTTAATTTATTTTTATCTCTTATTCTTTGGATGTGTATACCTTTTTTTTGTACATTTTTTAACTTTAATATAGGTGTTTTATATTTTTTGTGTTGCTCTAGGTTAAGTGTCTATACTGTTATGATTGCGGGCTGATCTTCTAATTCTAATTATTCTTTACTTGGGAGGATTCGTGCAGTCGCACAGACGATTTCTTATGAGGTAAGTTTGGCTTTGGTATTTTTGTCTTTTTTGTATTTGATTTCAAGGGTTAATTTGCTTGAGTTTATAAAGTTTCAGGAGTATATTTGGTTTTTATTTATTTGTTTTCCTTTAAGGATAGTTTGGTTTGTTTCAAGATTGGCTGAAACTAATCGGACTCCTTTTGATTTTGCGGAGGGTGAGTCAGAATTAGTTTCAGGGTTTAATGTGGAGTATAGAAGTGGGGGTTTTGCTTTAATTTTTTTAGCTGAGTATTCTAGTATTTTGTTTATGAGTATACTGTGTGTTTTATTATTTTTAGGTGGAGATTATTTTAGTTGGTTGTTTTTTGTTAAAACAGGGTTTATAAGGTTTGTTTGAATTTGGGTTCGTGGTACTTTACCTCGATATCGTTATGATAAGTTAATGTATTTATGTTGAAAAAGGTTTTTGCCGTTATCTTTAAATTATTTAATTTTTTTTTTGGGGTTAAAGCTTTTCCTTTTTTCTTTAGTAGTTTAATGAATAAAATTTAGTATTTAAGCTAATAGAGATTTTACTCTTTTTTATATTTTCAAAATATATACTTATTCAAGTTCATTAGCTAGTTTTTGAAAATTGTGTAGTCTCATATTTTGTGAATTAGGGGGTTAATAATAAAATATAAGAAATAAGCGATAGTGAGATACTGCCCAGTTATGATATATGGGTCTTCTACGGGGCGGGCTCCAATTCAAGTTAATAAAATGACAATAGTAAGGAAGGATCAAAACATTAGTTTGTTTACTGGATAAAATTGAGTTCTTTGGATTTTTTTTTTGTTAATGAAGGGGATAATAAGTAAGATTATAATTGATATTACTAGAGCAATTACTCCACCTAATTTATTTGGGATTGAACGTAAAATTGCATAGGCAAATAGAAAATATCATTCAGGTTGGATGTGTACTGGGGTTACTAGTGGATTAGCGGGGGTAAAATTTTCAGGATCGCCAAGTAAATACGGGTTAGTAAGTACTAAGATGGCGAGTATTTGAATAGTAATTAAAAATCCAAATATATCTTTGTAGGTAAAATATGGGTGGAAAGGAATTTTGTCTAGGTTTCTATTTGTTCCAAGTGGGTTATTAGACCCGGTTTGGTGAAGGAATAGCAGGTGGATTATAACAAGGGCAGTAATAATAAATGGTAAGAGGAAGTGTAAAGTAAAAAATCGTGTTAAAGTGGCATTATCAATAGCGAAGCCTCCTCATAATCATTGAACAATGGAGGTTCCTAAGTATGGGATAGCAGATACTAAATTAGTAATTACAGTAGCACCTCAAAATGATATTTGTCCTCAAGGTAATACGTATCCTAGGAATGCAGTAGCTATGGTTAGAAATAGAATAATTACTCCAACAGTTCAAGTTAAATGAAGAGCATATGATCTATAGTATATTCCTCGGCCTACATGTAGATATAGGCAGACAAAGAATAATGATGCTCCATTAGCATGGAGAGTTCGTAGTAGTCATCCATAATTAACATCTCGGCAAATATGAATAATTCTGTTAAAGGCTATTTCAGTGTTGGCAGTATAGTGTATAGCAAGAAATAGTCCGGTGATAATTTGTATACCTAGGCATAATCCTAGAAGAGATCCAAAGTTTCATCATGCTGAAATATTTGAAGGGGTTGGCAGGTCAATAAGTGAATTATTTAAAATTTTTATTACGGGTGATATTTTTCGTAAAGGAGTTTTCATTAGTTGTATTGTCGTAGGGGTCCTGTTTTTATTCTAGTAATTTTTACAATAGCAATCAGAGTTACTAATAGGTAAATAATAAGTAAGTATAAGATTATATTGGATGGTATGTTGATAAATTTATTGAGTGATAGTTCGAAGGTTTTAGGGTTGTTAAATGTTTCAGAGGTTATAGTGTTTAAATTGGCGAATAAAGGGTTAATTATTAAGATAGGAATTGATATAGTAGCTCTGATAATTATTACAATTTTGGTTTTTGGTGAGTATACAAATTTTTCATTGGAAGCTACTCTTGTTATATAGATAAATAAAACTAATATTCCTCCGATTAAAACGAGGAATAAAATGTAAGAGAATCAGTAGTTATGTCTGAAAAATCCTGCTGTTAAAGTAACTGTTAAAGTTTGAATTAGTAGGATTAAGCCTATTGAAAGGGGATGTTTTGTGATAAGGATTATTATTGAATTTATTAAAGTAGTAATTATTAATATTTTAAGTATGCAGGGGGTAGTTTAAATAAAATTTTAATTTTGGAGATTAATGTTGGGAGTTTTCTCTCTTCCCTGAAGTTTTAGAAGTATACCTTATATTTGGTTTACAAGACCAATATTTTGCTTAAATTACTAAAACTAATGTTCAGGTTTTGCTTAGGGTTTTCTGTGATGGCTTATTTTATAGGTCTTTTATCATTTTGTTTGAAGCGTAAGCATTTATTAATAATGCTTTTGAGAATGGAGTTTATGGTTTTGGGTTTATTTTTTAATTTATATTTGTACTTAAGCTATTATGGTTTCGAGTTTTATTTCAGTATAGCTTTTTTGACTATAAGGGTATGTGAAGGCGCTCTGGGTCTAGGGATTCTAGTTAGGTTAATACGTTCTCACGGGAATGATTATTTTCAAAGTTTCAATGTTTTATGATAAAGTTTCTTTTTTGTTTAGTTTTTATGATTCCTTTAAGATTTCTTAGACGTGGGTATTGACTTAGACAATATATCTATTTTTTATTAGTTTTTTTATTTGGCTTGAGCTTAAGGTTTAATTATATTTATATACATTTGTCTTATTTTATGGGAGTGGATTTATTGTCTTATATAATAGTTCTATTAAGTTTATGAATTTGCTCTTTAATATTGTTAGCTTCTAGAAGGGTTTATTTAAAGGGTTATTATAGGGATTTATTTAATTTTATGGTTTTGGTGTTGTTAATTTTTTTATTTATAACTTTTGTTTCAATGAATTTGTTTGTGTTTTATCTGTTTTTTGAAATAAGTCTTATTCCTACATTGTTTTTGATTGTAGGCTGGGGATATCAACCTGAACGTTTACAGGCGGGGGTTTATTTGTTGTTTTATACATTGTTTGCTTCGTTGCCAATAATGGTTTCAATTTTTTATTATTATGGGTTTAATTGATCATTAGATTATTTTTTTTTTTATAACTCAATTAATAGTACATTATTTTACGTTTGTGTGAACTTAGTCTTTTTTATCAAAATACCTATATATTTTGTTCATATATGGCTTCCGAAGGCTCATGTTGAAGCTCCAGTTTCTGGTTCTATAATTTTAGCTGGGGTTCTTCTAAAGCTTGGGGGTTATGGTTTGATACGATTAATAAGAGTGATTGTTCCTGTAGGAATTAAGTTAAATTATTTTATTGTTGTTATTAGTCTGGTTGGGGGTGTTCTTGTTTCTTTTATTTGTTTGCGGCAAGTGGATGTTAAGTCTTTGATTGCTTATTCATCAGTTGCTCATATGGGTTTAGTATTAGGGGGTATTATAACAATTAATTATTGGGGGATATGTGGTGCTTTGACTATAATAGTGGCTCATGGTTTATGTTCTTCTGGACTTTTTTGTTTAGCTAATATTTCATACGAGCGTTTATCTAGTCGTAGCTTGTATTTGAATAAGGGTTTACTTAATTTAATACCAAGAATAAGTTTATGATGATTTTTATTAATTAGTAGAAATATAGCTGCTCCTCCTTCTTTAAATTTGTTGGGAGAGATTTTATTAATTAATAGTTTGGTCGGCTGAAGGGTTATTTGTATAGTTTGTTTAGTCGTGATTTCTTTTTTTAGAGCGGCTTATTCTTTATATTTATATTCATATAGCCAACATGGTAAGATGTATAGAGGTTTATATTCATTTTCTGGAGGGTATATTCGAGAGTTTCTTTTGTTAATTCTGCATTGATTGCCCCTGAATCTTTTAATTTTAAAGGGTGAGTATTATTCTTTGTGAATTTAATTTAAATAGTTTAGTCAAATAAAATATTAGTTTGTGGGACTAGAGATGTATATTAATACTTTAAATAGTGTCTATTTGTTTAATTTATTCGGCCGGGCTTATGTTGTTTAGGTTTATTAGCTTTGTTAGGGGGGTTTATTTTTTGGGTTTTGATTATAGGCTATTGTTAGAGTATGAGGTTGTAAGGATCAATTCTTGTGCAATTTTAATAACTATTTTATTTGACTGAATATCTTTATTATTTTTGAGTTTTGTTTTGTTTATTTCTTCTATAGTTGTTTTCTATAGTATTGAGTACATGGAAGGTGACTTGAACATTAATCGGTTTATTATACTGGTTGGTATATTTGTTCTTAGTATAATATTATTAATTATTAGTCCTAATTTAATTAGAATTTTATTAGGCTGGGATGGTTTAGGTTTGGTTTCTTATTGTTTAGTAATTTATTATCAAAATTTTAAATCTAACAATGCTGGTATGATTACAGCTTTAAGCAATCGTATCGGAGATGTAGCTTTATTAATGGCGATTGCTTGAATAATAAATTATGGGAGGTTTAATTATATTTTTTACGTTGATTGTTTAGGGGCTTACGAAATAAGAGTTGTGGCGTTTTTAGTATTGTTAGCTGCTTTAACAAAAAGTGCGCAGATTCCTTTTTCTGCGTGGTTACCTGCGGCTATGGCGGCACCTACTCCTGTGTCTTCATTGGTCCATTCTTCTACCTTAGTTACGGCCGGGGTTTATCTTTTGATTCGTTTTCATGGTTGTTTTTCTTTTAATTTACTTTTATTATTGTTGTTTATTGGAACAATGACTATATTTATAGCAGGGGCAGGGGCTAATTTCGAATTTGATTTAAAGAAGATTATTGCTTTGTCAACTCTGAGCCAATTAGGGTTAATAATATCTATTTTGGCCTTGGGGGAGTATAAGCTGGCATTTTTTCATTTGCTCACTCATGCCCTTTTTAAGGCGTTACTATTTATATGTGCTGGTAATATTATTCATAGTTTAGGAGGTTGTCAAGATATTCGGTTTATGGGGGGAATAATTAGTGCTATGCCTTTAACGTGTAGTTTTTTTGTTGTGGCTAATTTAGCTTTATGCGGTCTTCCTTTTATGGCGGGATTTTATTCTAAGGATTTAATTTTGGAAGTTTTATCTATGAGATATTTGAATTTTTATATTTATATTGTATACTTTATTTCTACGGGTTTAACTGTGTGTTACACGTTTCGATTAATTTATTTTGTGTTAATCGGGGATTTTAATTATTTAAGGTTCTGTTCAGTAAGTGATACTAGCTATATTATACTTAAGGGAATATTAGGCTTAGTTTTTTTTGTGATTACGGGGGGAAGACTATTGTCGTGGTTAATATTTTCGACCCCTTATTTTATTTGTTTGCCTGTTATTATAAAGGTTATAGCTTTATTAGTAAGTGTTTTGGGGGCTTGATTTGGGTATGAATTATCGAAGTTTAGCTTAGGTTATACTTTGAGTTCTTTGACTTATTTAAAAAGTAGTTTCTTTTTTTCTTCCATGTGGAACATACCTTTTATTTCTAGTTATGGTGTAAATTATTATCCAATTATTTTAGGAGGTTTGGTTTATAAAAGGGTCGATCAAGGTTGATCTGAATATGCAGGGAGGCAGAATATCTATATGAATATAAAGAATGCTTCTCTGGGGTTTGAAGGGTTTTACCATAATAATTTGAAGGTATTTTTGCTGTTGACTAGTTTATGGGTTTGTTTTATGATTTTATATGTATACTTAAATAGCTTAATTTAAAGCGTAATAGTGAAGTTATTAAAATAGTCATTGACTTTTAAGTGTTCATAAGAAGGTTTCTAATTTTACAATGAAAATGTAATGTTTTTATTAAACTATATAAACAGAAATAATAACAGATTTTCACTGCTAAAGAATTAAGTTAGAAGCTTATTCTTGATTTCCTTATTTCCTTAATTGGAGATGTTCTCATTTGTACCATTAACAGTGGCATACCTCTAGCTTTGGTTTCAATTAACAAATAAGGGTGATGTCACCAAAATTTTAGGTCGAAACTAAATACGATTTATCGTTTCTTATTTTAAGGTAAATTGAGAGTCAATACTTTTTAAGTGCAAGTTAAATGTTATAGTTAACTATTACCCTAGTAAGTTCAATTGAGAGCTCCTTGATTTCATTCATGGTATAGACCTAGAAGGAGGATAATAATGAAAAAAATTGAAATGATTCAATAGTTGATTATATTTGAAATTTTTATTACTAAAATCAAAGGGATTAGTAGAGTAATTTCTACATCGAAGATTAAGAAGATTACAGCAATTAAAAAGAAGTGTAAGGAAAAGGGGATTCGAGGGGATCTTTTAGGGTCAAATCCACATTCAAATGGTGATGATTTCTCTCGGTCTATGAATCTTTTTTTAGAAATTGTTAAGCAGATTAATATTATTGCCGTAGGAATTATTAGTAGGATAATTCTTATTGTGAAAATAATGGTAATTATTTATACTAGTTTATCTAGGTCTTTTGATTGGAGGTCAATTATAATTTTTATACTATATAAATATCTACCTCATCAATAAATGGAGATATATAAGAATAATCATACTACATCAACAAAGTGTCAATATCAAGCAGCAGCTTCAAATCCAAAGTGATGAATACAGGAGAAGTGATTAAGGGAATGTCGCACTAAACAGGTAAAAAGGAATGTTGTACCAATGATTACATGAAGCCCATGGAATCCAGTGGCTACAAAAAATGTTGATCCATATACTGAGTCTGCAATTGTAAATGGTGCTTCAATATATTCATAGGCTTGAAGTAATGTAAAATAGAATCCGAGAATCACAGTTAGGCTTAGTCCTTGTAGTGCTTGCGTATAGTTATTTTCTATTAATCTATGATGAGCTCAAGTTACTGTTAGTCCCGAAGTTAGTAGAATTAATGTATTAAGTAGTGGAATTTGGAGGGGATTAAAGGGGATAATTCCTTTAGGGGGCCATATTATTCCTAGTTCAACTGTTGGTGATAGTCTTCTATGAAAAAACGCTCAAAAAAATGAGACAAAGAAAAGCACTTCTGATGTGATGAATAATACTATTCCTCATCGTAACCCTATAGTTACAGGGTATGTATGAAGCCCTTGGTACGTTCCTTCTCGGGTAATATCTCGTCATCATTGATATATAATTATTATTATTGTCACGGATCCTAATATAAATAGTCTATTGTCAAATAAGTGGAATCATTTAATGATTCCAATTATGGTAATTATTGCTCTTAGGGCTCCTAAGATAGGCCAAGGTCTAATATCAACTAAGTGAAACGGGTGGTTTTTGTGAGCAGACATTAAGTTACTTCCCTTGAATACAGAGTTCTTAGGATTGCAAATACATATGATTGGATAATTGCTACAGCTGACTCTAGAGTTAGTAATAGGATTTGTGCTGTTAATAGGATCATGAGAATAATCAGTGATACTGAATTTCCTGTATTTCCTATAAGTGTAATTAATAAGTGTCCTGCAATTATATTTGCTGCTAATCGTACTGCCAGAGTTCCTGGGCGGATGATGTTTCTAATTGTTTCAATTAATACCATAAATGGTATTAGGGCCGCGGGGGTTCCTTGTGGTACTAAGTGAGCTAATATGTGTAAAGTGTTATTAAATCACCCATAAATTATAAATCTTATTCATATTGGAAGGGCTATAGCTAGGGTTATTACTAAGTGCCTAGTGCTAGTAAAAATGTATGGGAATAGCCCAAGGAAATTATTAAACATTAAGAATGTGAACAGGGAAATGAATATTAGAGTTCTTCCTTTTCTTGAGTTTCCCATTAAAATTTTAAATTCATTGTGAAGTGTGATAGTTACTTTTCTTCAGATTATATTGTATCGTGACGGGATTATTCAATAAGATGTAGGGATAAATAAAATTCCTAAAAATGTTCTTAATCAATTAAGGGCTAAACTAAAAGAGGTTCTTGGGTCAAAAGATGAAAATAGGTTAGTTATCATTTTCAATTAATTTTTCTTTTTTTTGTGGTTTTAGTTTTGGGTTTTACTGGATAGATAAATGAGAAGTAATTTAAGGCATTAAAGATTAAAAATGCAGTTATGAATATTGTTATTAGAATCAATCAATTTAATGGGGCTATTTGTGGAATTAAAGACTATCATAGTGATTATTTTAGCTTGACAACCTAATGTTATATTTTAACTAAGCCCTTCCACTAGAAATAGGCGTTAATCTATTATTTATTGGTTTAAGAGACCACTACTTTCTTTCAGCCATCTAATGATGCGGCGTTTATTTTAGAAATTCATTTAATAAAGAATATAGGCGAGATTCTTTCAATTGAAATTGGCATAAATCTGTGATTAGCCCCACAGATTTCTGAGCATTGCCCAAAAAGCAACCCAGCTCGATTAATTAAAAATCTTACTTGATTTAGTCGGCCCGGAGTTGCATCAATTTTTACTCTTAGGGCGGGGATTGTCCAAGAGTGGATTACATCTGCGGCTGTTACTATTAATCGAATTTGTGAGTTATAGGGCAATACAGTTCGGTTATCAACATCAAGCAGGCGAAATGATCTGGGTTTTATTTCGTTTTCTGGAATTATATATGAATCAAATTCAAATCTTATGAAGTCTGTATATTCATAAGATCAATATCATTGGTGGCCAATTGTCTTTAATGAGATGAGAGGGTTATTAACTTCATCTAGTAAATATAATAGTTGTAATGATGGTAGTGCAATGAAGATTAACGTAATAGCCGGTAAAATGGTTCAGATAAGCTCAATTGTTTGACCTTCAAGCAGAAATCGATAATTGAATTCATTAAAGAATAAAGTGGATATTAAATAGCCAACCAATACAGTAATTATCAGCAGAATGAGTAGGGCATGATTATGAAAAAATGTAAGCTGTTCTATTAAAGGTGAGGCCCTATCCTGCAGAAGTGAGGTTTTTCATGTAGCTATTTCTAAAAAAAGTCAGCCTTTATTTATGGGGCTTAAATCCATTGCACTATTCTGCCATATTAGAAATTGGTTAATATAGGTAATTCAGAATATCTATGCTCAGCGGGAGGTATTTGCTGAAATCATTCGATTGAGGTTGTTATACTTAGGGGTGCAAGTCTTTTTCGTATGGAGCTGAATCTTTCTCATACAATGAAGAGTAATAAGACGATTCTTACTAGGGAAATTAAAGATCCAATTGATGAAACAACGTTTCAAGTGGTATAAGCATCAGGATAATCTGAGTATCGGCGAGGTATACCTCTTAAACCAAGGAAATGTTGTGGGAAAAAGGTCATGTTTACTCCAATAAATATTGTAAGGAATTGGATTTTTAAAAATTTGTTGTTTATTGTTAGTCCTGTAAATAAAGGGAATCAATGAACAAATCCTCCTATAATAGCAAATACTGCACCTATTGATAGCACATAATGGAAGTGGGCTACTACATAGTAAGTGTCATGAAGTACAATATCAATGGAAGAATTTGCGAGAATTACTCCTGTAAGCCCCCCAACTGTGAATAAGAATACAAATCCTAAGGCTCATAATAGAGAGGGGGAATAATTTAACTGAGTTCCATGAAGTGTAGCTAATCAACTAAAAATTTTAATGCCTGTAGGTACTGCAATGATTATAGTTGCTGATGTAAAATAAGCTCGTGTATCAACGTCTATTCCAACTGTAAATATATGATGAGCTCAAACGATAAATCCTAGTAATCCAATTGCTATTATAGCATAAATTATTCCTAGTGTTCCAAATGTTTCTTTTTTTCTTCTTTCCTGGCTAATAATATGGGAGATTATTCCAAATCCAGGTAGAATTAAAATATAGACTTCAGGATGCCCAAAGAACCAAAATAAGTGTTGGTATAAAATAGGGTCACCTCCACCAGCAGGGTCAAAAAATGAGGTGTTAATATTTCGATCTGTGAGCAGTATAGTGATAGCTCCAGCAAGAACCGGGAGGGATAATAATAGTAAAATAGCAGTAAGTACTACTGATCATACAAATAGTGGTATTCGGTCTAAGGTTATTCCTACTGATCGTATATTAATCACAGTTGTAATAAAATTAACTGCACCCAAAATAGAAGAAATTCCGGCTAAGTGTAGACTAAAAATGGCTAGATCTACAGAGGCTCCTCTATGGGCAATGTTGGCTGATAGTGGGGGATACACTGTTCAGCCTGTTCCTGCACCATTTTCAACTAAACTTCTTATAAGTAGTAGTGTTAATGAGGGGGGGAGTAGTCAAAATCTTATGTTGTTTATTCGGGGAAATGCTATATCAGGGGCACCCAGTATTAGTGGGACTAGTCAATTTCCGAATCCTCCAATTATGATTGGTATTACTATGAAAAAAATTATAATAAATGCATGGGCCGTTACGATTACATTATAGATCTGATCGTCTCCAATTAAGGTTCCTGGGTTACCAAGCTCGGCTCGAATAAGAAGACTTAAAGATGTTCCTACTATTCCGGCTCACCTTCCAAATAGGAAGTAGAGTGTTCCGATGTCTTTGTGGTTTGTTGAGAATAATCATTTGTTCAGTAAGATGGCCGAGATTTAGGCGGTAAATTGTAAATTTATTTACGGGTTTATACCCTCTTATTATTCATCTTATTAGCCTTGTAGTTAAACATAATGTCAAATTGCAAATTTGAAGTTGGGTATGTCCCTAAGGCTTAAAGAAATTTTCTTTATTTGAAACTTTGAAGGTTTCGAGTTTAATTAACTTAAATCCTTAGGGATTAAAGGTAGTTAAACAGAATAGTCGATAATACTAAGCCTCTTCTGGAAATAGTTGTAAGTGTAAATACGGAAAATCTTTTAATTTTAAAGTTGTAATGGAAAGTTAATTCATTGGTTCTTAGTAGTATTGTTCTGAATATAATTCGAATATAAAAGTATAGTGTTATAAGGGTTATAACAATTATTATTGTTGTCAATATAATAAATCCCTGTGAAATAAGAATTTGTACTGTGATTCACTTAGGGAAAAACCCAAGGAAGGGGGGGAGTCCTCCTAGGGATATTCAATTTACTATTATATGCAGTTTGACAATTGTACTATAATTTATTACAGCAGTTAATTGGGGCAAATACAAAATGTTTAGTATTTTAAATATTAGTAGAATGCTCACAGTAATTAGACTATAAATAGCAAAGTAGTATATTCATACTGTTTCCGAAAATCATATGGCTCCTAATATTCATCCAATATGGTTAATAGATGAATATGCTAAAATTTTTCGAAGGCTTACTTGATTTAATCCCACAACTCCACTAATGATTATTCTGGCTGTTACAACTATAGTTAAATATATTGTGGTTAAGTTGAAAAATATAATTATAACTATGGGGGCAATTTTTTGTCAAATAAGCAAAATGGCGGAATTAGTTCATCTTAAGCCTTCGATTACTTCGGGGAACCAAAAATGGAATGGGGCAGATCCTATTTTTGTAAGTAATGCTGTATTTAAGATGAGTATCAAACTATGATTTATTATTAAGTTAAAGGGGATATTTATAGAAATTATGATGAACGCAAATAAAAGAAGGGTGGAGGCTATGGCTTGTGTAATGAAATATTTTAGAGCAGCTTCTGAGGCTATTCTATTCTTTGTGTCTGATACTAGGGGAATAAAAGACAAAAGGTTAATTTCTAAGCCTATCCATATGCCTATCCAAGAGTATGAAGAGATGGCAATTAATGTGCCTACGGCCAGGGTTACCGAGAATAGGGTTTTATTATAAATTAAAAAGAAAAGGGGTGGGACCTATGTAAATGGGGTATGAACCCAGTAGCTTATTTAGCTTATCTTTTTATAATTAAGTATAGGATGTACATGAATTTTTGGAATTCGGGGAGCTAGTTTAATTTTAGCAATTGTAACGAGGGCAATTAGAAATTGCTTTTTTTATTCTATCAAAATAATTCTATAATCAGACACCTAGTT